AGATTAATGATTCATATAAATCACTTAGTGGGAAATGCCCCGAATAAATCCAACGAGTGATTAATAATCCTGTGATACATAAAAAAGTAGCTATCATTCCCTTTTCTGACGAATCATATAGTTTTATGATTTCATCGATTAATAAGGTTATCAAATGAATTGTAATTACAATTGAAACGATCGAAAAGGAAATATGAGTTAATATATGCTCTAAAGTTGAAAATATCATAAAAAAGTTTTTAAAAAGGAGTAATCCTGAAATAGAAATCGGGAATTGAATTCATTATAGAATTGATTGTATCTTTTTTAGAAGAAGGTCTGCCGCCACTCGGACTCGAACCGAGATGCTCTCGCACTGCTTCCTAAGAGCAGCGTGTCTACCGATTTCACCATAGCGGCTTTCTCGAATTCATAATAGCCTATTCATAGTCAATCGTCGAGACTGAAGGAATCAACTCAATGAAATCTTTTTAGTAAAGATAAAAATGTATGAATAAAACTTTGTTCAAATAGGAATTGGAAGGTTCATTCTTTTGGGGTATGGGTTTTATTTACCTTAGTGCTTTGGTGTAGTTTATGCTCTTCTATAATCGAATAGAATCGAACTCTTGAAACTAGAAAGTTCGACCCTCTAGTTATTGATAGAACTCAAAAAGATTTCTTTTTTTTTTTTTCATGTCTTTATATATATAGAAAATTGATATATATAGAAAAACTTAGATTATTGTAATTGTGACAAATAGGTTGATGGGGAAAAAAGACTCCCCACCCCCAAAACGAGAAAATATACTAAAAAAGGCTCAAGCCTTGTATCTTGTCTTTATTCTTTTTTCAAAAGTTTTTTAGAATTTACGAACCCCTAAATCGAAGAATTCTTATTATACATATCCTAAGAGCGAAGCGAATTCTAGTTCATATTGATTAGCCACAAACAACAGGTTTGTTAATTTCATATTAAGAAGAAAATGAGCCTATTTTTCGATTAAGATTATTCCAATGTTTTATTTTATGACTTATTTGTTTGTCGCACAAAAAAACTTTTTGAGTTTCCGGTAGAAAGAGATTTTCCTAATGACAACGCTTTTAAAGCTGCCCAATATCCCTTCCCTTTCCAAATATTTTTACGAATACGCTTTTTTGATATAGAAGTACGTTTTTTTGGAACTGCCATTTAAAAATGTAGAGGTTACTTGTTGTTATAGTTGGATGTGAAAGACATTTATTGGTCAAAACGAATCGTTCTTTTTACTACTCATTATCTATTTATTCTCTAGATAATAGAATATTATATTCAGAAAAATATATATATATATAGATAAAAGATATGCGAAAATCGTACAAAATCTTACTAAAAAAAGAGCATTTTATTTTTTCAACAAAAAAGTTTTTCTATATACATAGAATATTCATAAGAAATACTCGTTTTATTGTTTCGTATCTTTATTTGTTGTTCTTTATGATTCACATCTATATCTAGAGAATCCGCTGTTGTACTATAGAAATTGAATTTGGTGGGACAAAGAATCTAAAAAAGACCTTCCATTTTTAGCTCTGTCCATGTTTTTGTTCGACATTTCATTTATACAGAATAAAATACACCGAAGGATTTAAGAACCCTTTAAGAACCCGTTGCCTATTGAAAACTGGAATTTTTTTCTATTAATTGGTCAAACTTGAGGAAAGAATACTCCCAAATTCCATTTTGAAAGTCGAATTAAACTAGTCATTAAAGTAATTAATCTGTTAAAAGATACATGGTTTGGTAAAAGAAATCTTAGTTATTTTTTTTATTAATTTGATTTTACCCCCTTTTGATAAATAGAAAAATAAATCTTATATAAAATGTCAGATATTATAGCGTTTCCTATAAATGTTTTTTATCGAAATGGAAAATAATCAATCAATTTCATAATGAAACTAGTTAATGATTTGGAACAAACTAACTAAAAAGCGAGTTCTTATTGCATTAGTACAAATTTTTTACCTTAGTTAATCCTATGATTCATATCGATTCATATCAGAATCAAGTACTCTTTTTAGTGTAATTTTAAATCCTTACTTTATGAATATAAAGTAATCTAATAATAATTAACATTTTCATTTTCGGTATTTTCAGAAAAATCTTAGTTAATAACTAAGTATTCTCTTTTTATGAGCAAGTTGGTCATATTATTTGACCAATTGTAACTTCTTGATTTGAATATTTGAAGTATGAAGTATTTTGGAAAGACTCAGAATAAGTAAGAATATATAAAATTCTAAAATTGTCTTTAAGTTAGTACATCTCTTGATTTTTTTTATTGACCCCTTTTGAAAGGGAGTAGAATCCGATAAATCGGAAACAATTAATTAAGAATAAAAAACTTTTTTATGGAACAGACATATCAATATGCGTGGATAATACCTTTCCTTCCACTTCCAGTTCCTCTGTTAATAGGAGCGGGACTTCTTCTTTTTCCGTCGGCAACAAAAAGTCTTCGTCGTATGTGGGCTTTTCAAAGCGTTTTCTTGTTAAGTATAGTCATGATTTTGTCGATAAATCTTTCTATTCAGCAAATAAATGGCAGTTCTATCTATCAATATGTATGGTCTTGGATCATCAATAATGATTTTTCTTTAGAATTCGGTTACTTGATCGACCCGCTTACTTCTATTATGTCAATATTAATCACTACTATTGGAATTCTGGTTCTTGTTTATAGTGATAATTATATGTCTTATGATCAAGGATATTTGAGATTTTTCGCTTATATGAGTTTTTTCAGTACTTCTATGTTAGGATTAGTTACTAGTTCGAATTTGATACAAATTTATATTTTTTGGGAATTGGTGGGAATGTCTTCCTATCTATTAATAGGGTTTTGGTTCACACGACCTGTTGCGGCAAATGCTTGCCAAAAGGCGTTTGTAACTAATCGTGTGGGGGATTTTGGTTTATTATTAGGAATTTTAGGTTTTTATTGGATAACAGGGAGTTTCGAATTTCGAGATTTATTCAAAATAGTCAATAATTTGATTTCTAATAATGATAATGAAGTAAATTCTTTATTTGTTACTTTGTGTGCCGTTCTATTATTTGCCGGCGCGGTTGCTAAATCTGCACAATTCCCCCTTCATGTATGGTTACCGGATGCCATGGAGGGACCTACTCCTATTTCGGCTCTTATACATGCTGCTACTATGGTAGCAGCAGGCATTTTTCTTGTAGCTCGGCTTATTCCTCTTTTCATAGTCATCCCTCACATAATGAATTTCATCTCTTTGGTAGGAATAATAACAGTATTATTCGGAGCTACTTTTGCCCTTGCTCAAAAAGATATTAAGAGAGGTTTAGCCTATTCCACAATGTCTCAATTGGGTTATATGATGTTAGCTCTAGGTATGGGGTCTTATCGAAGTGCTTTATTTCATTTGATTACTCATGCTTATTCGAAAGCATTATTGTTTTTAGGATCCGGATCTGTTATTCATTCAATGGAAACTCTTGTTGGATATTCTCCAAATAAAAGCCAGAATATGGTTTTTATGGGGGGTTTAACAAAGCATGTGCCAATTACGAAAACTTCTTTTTTAGTAGGTACACTTTCTCTTTGTGGTATTCCGCCTCTTGCTTGTTTTTGGTCTAAAGATGAAATTCTGAATGATACTTGGTTGTATTCACCTATTTTTGCAATAATAGCTTGGTCTACAGCGGGATTAACCGCTTTTTATATGTTTCGAATCTATTTACTTACTTTTGAAGGACATTTAAACGTTAATTTTCAAAATTACAGTGGCAAAAAAAATACTCCCTTCTATTCAATATCTCTATGGGGTAAAGAAGATTCGAAAAAAATGACCAAAAAGGTTCGTTTATTAACGTTATTAACAATGAAGAATCACGAGATTTCTTCTTTTTTTTCAAAAAAGGCGTATCGAATTGATCAGAGTGCAAAAAACATCACACAACCTTTTATAACTATTACCTGTTTTGGAAATAAGAATATTTTTTCGTATCCTTATGAATCAGATAATACTATGTTATTTCCTATACTTGTATTGGTTCTATTTACTTTGTTCATTGGATTCCTAGGAATTCCTTTCAATCAAGAAGGAGTATATTTAGACATATTATCAAAATGGTTAACTCCATCTATAAATCCTTTACATCAAAATTGGAATAATTCAATAGATTGGTATGAATTTTCGAAAGATGCCCTTTTTTCAGTTAGTATAGCCCTTTTTGGAATATTTATAGCCTCTTTTTTATATAAACCTGTTTATTCATCTTTACAAAATTTAGACTTAATGAACTCCTTTGGGAAAACAGGTCCTAAGAGAATTCTTTTGGACAAAATAATAAATAGTATATATGATTGGTCATATAATCGTGGTTACATAGATGCCTTTTATGCAACATTCTTTACTGGGGGGATAAGAGGAGTCGCCAAGTTCACTTCTTTTTTTGATAGACGAGTAATTGATGGAATTACTAATGGAGTTGGTGTTTTGAGTTTCTTTGTAGGCGAAGGTATCAAATCTGTAGGTGGCGGACGCATCTCTTCTTATCTTTTCTTGTATTTCTCTTTTGTATCAATTTTTTTATTAATTTATTACCTTTTTTACTACCCTTGGGGTTTATATCTATAAATCCATCGAGGGACTTTTTTACTGATTTCTTTTATTACAAATTTTTGTTTTGACCATTAGGGCTAGTTAGAATTGTATTCAATAAAAATTTGAAAAATTTTGCTCTTTTTGCTGAACCAATCCTTCCTTGTTCTTTTTCTGAAAATAAAGAGAGGCCCTTCAAATTGAAACTCGATCCCGATTCTCTATCAAATTTACTGATTAAAGTAAAGAAATGACGATTTTCCGTTGAAAAAGTTTTTTTATCAAATCGGTCTATTTTCTGTTCAAACTCTTGGTAATCAGTATCCGGAAGAAGGATACTATGAATCTTATTAATTTCCATTGTCTCTATGAAATTTTCTAACGAAATTTTTTTTATGATTGACGGT